CCCGAAACTCCCGGCGGATGGCCAGTGACCCAAGTAAACGAAAGAATCGGTTAAATTTTTCATATAATCTCCTCTTCTAGCTAAACTATAAAAAAAGAACTCTGTCCTTTTTTTTTATTCTTTTTATTGAAAATAAAAAGAAATTTTAATTTAATAATTTAATTTACCTATTTGGATATTTGTAAACAGAATCAAAAACCTATTCTATTTACAAATGTATTTTCCAAAATTTTTAATTTTCAATAATAATAATGAGACGTATTAGAATTAAGCTAGAATTTGAGACCAAGTTTTATGTCAAGTTCAAAAAACCTAAACCTCCTTTTTTCGCAACACTCCTTAAAAAAAAGGTTCTATTAAACTAAAAGAATAAGGGGAAGGAAGAAAGCGAATCGATGTGCTAATTCCCCATCCTCAAATTAGTCCTTCCCAAGGATTGTTGTCTCAATGAATAATTGTAGGAGTTAAATCTTGATAGAATTAAAAAAACTACAAAAAAAATCCAGAATTTTGTGATTTATAGGATTAAACAAAAGGATTCGCAAATAAAAGCGCTAATGCTACAACCAGGCCATAAATTGTTAAAGCTTCCATAAAAGCCAAACTAAGCAATAAAGTACCTCGTATTTTTCCTTCTGCCTCAGGTTGTCTCGCGATACCTTCGACAGCTTGACCCGCAGCTGTACCTTGACCAACTCCAGGTCCAATAGAAGCAAGCCCAACAGCCAACCCAGCAGCAATAACCGAAGCAGCAGAAACCAGTGGATTCATGATAAGTTCCTCACACCAAAATAAAGAAATAGTTAATGATACAATCATCCAATGACTTAGGACGTAATTCTAATTAAGTAATCGCTAAGATTCATCCAGCCAAAATAACCAAAAACTTGAATTGAAATAATATAATAAAATTATTGAATCATAAGAATTACTTTGATAGTAGTTCCTATCCACGGGATTTGAAAAAAATTCATAATATATATATACGATTTTTTTATGCCATTTCTTTTTTGTGAACCATTCTTTGAATTCTTCGTTCTTTTTTTTTATCATTTTTTCAGCCAATTCACAGATAAAAAGGCAGAACTTCTAATCGAATCCCTATCTAAATCGAAATTCACAAAAGTAGTAGGGCAGATTATATAGATCTTTAACTCATATATACCTAGTCAATATCAAATATCACATATACAAGTGTTTCTTACATAACGTAAACCAACTATTCTATAATTGGGCTAACCTAAAAAAGAATAGTTGAAAAAAAATCGTTAATGATGACCTTCCATAGATTCACCTATATAAGCCGCAGCTAAAGTGGCAAAAATGAGAGCTTGAATCCCGCTTGTAAATAATCCAAGGAACATGACAGGTATAGGAACCACTAAAGGTACTAAAGAAACAAGAACAACAACGACTAATTCATCGGCTAATATATTTCCGAAAAGTCGAAAACTAAGTGATAGGGGTTTTGTAAAATCTTCTAAGATGTTAATGGGTAAAAGAATTGGAGTTGGTTGAATGTATTTACTGAAATACCCTAATCCTTTTTTGCTAAGACCCGCATAAAAGTAGGCTACTGATGTGAGTAAAGCTAAAGCAACCGTCGTATTTATATCATTTGTTGGTGCTGCTAACTCCCCTTGAGGTAACTGGATAATTTTCCACGGTAAAAGGGCTCCTGACCAGTTAGAAACAAAAATAAATAAAAACAGGGTTCCAATAAAGGGAACCCATGGACCATATTCTTCTCCAATCTGGGTTTTACTCACGTCTCGAATGAATTCAAGGACAAATTCAAAGAAATTTTGGCCGTCAGTTGGAATGGTTTGTGGATTGCGAATGGCTAGAACTGCGGAACCTAATAAGATACCAATTACAACCCAAGAAGTAATAAGGACTTGGGCATGGACCTGGAAATCCCCTATTTGCCAATAGAAATGTTGGCCTACTTCTACACCAGATATCTCATATAACCCGTCTTTTATTAGTGTGTTGATGGAACATGATAAAACATTCATATTGCCCTCTGACAGAAATAAGAACTTTAAATTATTTTGATTCAAGATCCCCCCCTTTTTTTTACTTATTTACTTTAATTTTCTATTTTAGTTTTGGATACCAACTAAACTAATCACACAATATCCCCAGTTTTTTATCTCTTTTTCTTTTGTACAATTCAGGAGTAGTAACCGATTTTTTAAATCGAAATACAGGGAGCCCCTCCCTCAAAAAAATTTTTATTTATTTATCTTATTATTAATCAAGAATTTTGTATATAGCTAGAACGACCCTCACAAATTGCGAATACTAATTTGTTAAGAATGAATCGAATTGAAGCTATAGCGTCATCATTTGCTGGAATAGAAATATCCGCGAGATCGGGATTACAATTTGTATCGATTAAAGAAATGGTTGGAATTCCCAAAGTGATACATTCTCTAAGAGCCGTATATTCTTCTTGCTGATCGATGATGATTACAATATCAGGCAATCCCGTCAT